TGGTATTCAAGCTCTTATTTTTGCAACTTTAGCCGCGGCTTATATAGGTGAATCCATGGAAGGCCACCATTGACTAGTTTTCTATTGACTAGTTTTCTAAATAGTCTTTTTTTTTAGTTTAATCTAAGGCAATGTGTGCATGGCTAAAAAAATTTACTTAGGGAATAAAAATATACAACTACACTATATACGATCTCGAGTAATAGAAAAAAAGATTACAATAAAGATTACAATATTGATATTAGAGTAGAAAAAAAGGAAAGAGATCTCAAAGATCTTTTTCCTAAAATTCCCGTTTGGTCCATTTATACCATAATCAAACCTTCCCCTCAATGAATATTCAATTTAGATTGGTCATCCAATCCGAATATGAACTATTTGGACTCCTAATTTGACTAAGAAGTCTTGCGATATTACGACGTGTTATTAAATAAAAAGGATGTTCTATCAAACGATTCGCCTTTTGAGTTGATTTTATTCAACGATTGACCAAACGAAAATATTAATAAATAATAAATTGTATGAACTTAGATCAATCAAATTAATTTCTATGCAACGATTCGGCCCAATCAATTTATCCATTGATTATCTTATCAATTTAGGTTGCAGGATAATGATAGGAAGGGAAAGGAAAATTGATAACAAAGGGGATTCATAAATGGTTCGTAGAGGGAAGGTCGAACTAGGTATATGGAATTGAATGGCGATAAGTTAACTCTTGTCAAGGGTTAGACGCATCCTTATTAAATCCGATTGAATTCAAGATGAAGAAAGAGTGGGTTTACATTGTGGAAGAAAGACATGTATATGTGATATTAGATATTGACTAGTTATATACGAGCTAAAGATATATCTAAATTTCCCTACTAATCGAATATGAGTGTAGATGGGGATTCTATAGAAGTCCTTCTGTCTCATATGTGACTGTGAGTTGAAGATGAAGTCAATAAAAAAATCGAAGAATTCAAAGTCAAAGAGCGGTTCGGGACAAAGAAACGGAAAAACTAAAGTTGTATGGATTCACAAAGACTTTCTCGAGAGAAACTAAAAAAGAGATATCAAAGTAGTTTTGATAATTCAAGAATGTTATTACTTGAATTCGAAGTTCGTAGTTACTTTGACTGGATGAATCGTAGCAATCGAATAATTAAGTCATAGTTCATTGGTTGAATGTATCATTAACCATTTTTTTTTTGGTACGAGGAACTTATCATGAATCCACTGATTTCTGCCGCTTCCGTTATTGCTGCTGGATTGGCTGTAGGGCTTGCTTCTATTGGACCTGGAGTTGGTCAAGGTACTGCTGCGGGTCAAGCTGTAGAAGGTATCGCGAGACAGCCCGAGGCGGAGGGAAAAATACGAGGTACTTTATTGCTTAGTCTAGCTTTCATGGAAGCTTTAACAATTTATGGCTTGGTTGTAGCATTAGCACTTTTATTTGCTAATCCTTTTGTTTAATATTAGAAATATGAAAAATTTTTATTTTTCATATTTTATTGCCTTGGACTTGTGCTTTGCTTTTTCGAATTATATAAAGATTTCATTCCTAGAATTACTTATTCGTTGAGAAAATAACCCACGGGAAGGGCTGATTTGCGGATGAGGAATTAGCATACAAACTCGCTTTCATCCTTCCCGTTTGTGTTCGTAGGCCTTTTAAGAGGGGTTGCAACCAAGAAGGTAATTCAATATTTCTAAATCGAATAGATTTTTGATTCGATTTAGAAAGTAGGAAACTAGAAATATATATATATAGGGCAAAGTAATACAAAAAGAACTCTGTTCGATTTTTTAGTCTATCTATAGAGGAGATCATATGAAAAATGTAACCGATTCTTTCGTTTCTTTGGGCCAATGGCCATCCGCCGGGAGTTTCGGGTTTAATACCGATATTTTAGCAACAAATCTAATAAATCTAAGTGTAGTGCTTGGGGTCTTGATCTTTTTTGGAAAGGGAGTGTGTGCGAGTTGTTTATTTCAAGAATAGGCTGGATCCAACCAGATGTACTTTTTCTCTTATAACTAGGAAAGTGATACCTAAGAAAGAAGGGTGCATGATCTCGCGAATTACTTCTGAATAAATTCAGAAATCATATGTAAGAACTATAGCATTTCGTAATTTATTGGAAAATCCACTTTGATTCTCTATCAACCAATAATATGGGCCCATTAACATGGTTAAAGCTAAACTGTTTGAAGTCCAGACGCAGCATGGTACTCTTTCTACCACTATGTTAATATAGAGATGGTTTCAAATAAATAATTTTTATCAATAGAGAACACTCATATTGATAAAATGATTTGAACTACTTATTGGGGATTTTATCCCCTTTTTTAGCCAATGCTGAATCGATGACCTATGTATTGTGTATAAAGTAAGAAAAACTTCTTGGATTAAAAAAGTAAACAATTTTGCTGACAATTACATATTTTTTGTTTGGTCAGAAGAGTCCTCCGAATTTTTTTGTCTTGGATTAGTTTGATATTTTGATTTCATTTT